GTTTTTTTTTATTTAAATTTTATAGATTAAAGAATCTGTATTTGGTTTATTATGTTTGTTAATTTTTAAAGCGTTAGTATTTATCTCATAAACGAAACCAATAATTAATATTAATAAGAATAATAAAACTATTGTTAATCCATAATTAGATACTAAGTAAATTGACATAACATAAGGTAATAAAGTTGATATTTCTAAATCAAAAGGTAGGAATAAGATTGCTACTAAAATGAAAGCTGCATTGAAAGCTAATCTAGTTTGATTGAAACTAGTTAAACCACATTCAAATGCACCTAATTTTTCATTATATGGTTTATATACTGCTAATAATATATTTACTAATAATAAAGCAAAACCTACAATAGGTATTAAAATAATAAAGATGATAAATGTACTCATTTTTTATTTATTTAATTAAAATAAACATTAAATATGTCTATTATTAATGAATTATAAATAAATCCAAATGTTATTAATACTATTAAGGAACTTAATACGTAACTTAATACAGATGATACTGTTTCATTTGAATTTATTAATATATTATTTTTATCTTGTATACTTACATTTAATAAGTATAGATAATATAATGCAGATATTAAACTAGCAATAATTAATACAATAGATATGAAGTAATATCCATTATTTAATATTGACATTAATATGTTTAATTTACCAAAGAATCCTAATAATGGTGGTATTCCTATAAATGAGAATACTACTATTGACATTGATAATACTAAATAAGCATTATCATGTATTAAACCTTTTAATTGATTAACATATATTATAGGATTATATTGATTATTAATATAATTAATGTAATATACACTAAATATAATAATCATAAATATAGCTAAGTGTGAAATACTATATTGTGTCATATAATATAAATATGAGAATTCATTATTATTTAATAATAATAATAACATCATATAACCTGCATTTGTTAAACCACTAAAAGCTAATAATCTTTTAATTTTTATTTGTAATAAACCTCCAATAGATCCAACTAATAAAGTTAAAATAGCTAATATAGAGATAACTAATGAATTAATTGATATATTAGATAATACTAAATATGATAATATACTTACTTTAGGTATTAAACTTATATATACTGTAATTAAAATAGGTGTATTTTCATAAATTGATATTAATCATTTATGTAAAGGAGCTATACCTATTTTAAATAACAATCCTAAAGATAATGCTATTAATATTAGATTTAAATCTAAAGTATTAATAATAAGACTATCTAATGAATGTAATGTATATGAATTTAAAACACTATAGAAAGTATTTATTGAATATGCTATTAATATAGATAATATTCCTCCCATAAAGAAATAAAGCATTGAAGCTTTAGAAGCTTTATAAGAACTATTATATATAGCTGTTATTAAATAGATAGAATAACTTTGTAATTCTATAGCTACAAATAAAGTAATAAAATCATTAGAATGAACAATTAATAAGGCACCTAAAATATTAATTAAAAATAAAATAATTAATTCTTTTTTAGGATTAAATAATGTTTTAAATAAATTATTATTATAAAGATTATAACCATATAAAGTTGATATAACTATCATAATAAAATATATTAACATATCTATATAGAAAGTAAATGAATTAAATATTAATAATTCTCCCATAACTGTATATGTTTGGTTATTTAAGAATAAAAGATATAGGAAACTATCTAATACTAATACTAAAATTAGATAGATATTAATTAATCTGATAATAGCTCTATTGTCAGACAACTTAGACATTGACACGAAAGTGATAAGACTAATGATTGCTAAAATTAACATTTTATTTATTTATATTAAAGATTAATTAATTTTTTTTATAATCTATTTTCTTAAACTTCCAATATAGAAGAATATATTTTCTATTGTTGAAACAATAGGTAATAATATTAAGAAATATGAGAAATAGAAGACTGTACATATTTGACCTAATACGATGAATGGTGGCTCAATATGTACTTGACCTAATACTCCTAATAATATGAAGTTACAAATAAAGAATCCAAATAATAATTTAGAAATTGGTTTAAATGCATTACCTCTAATTATTGATCTATCTACTAATGGTAAAACTAATAAGATTAAGATAGCTGCTACCATTGCGATAACTCCTCCTAATTTGTCAGGGATAGCTCTTAATATAGCATAGAATGGTAATAGATATCATTCTGGCACAATTGATGCAGGTGTAACCATTGGGTTAGCTGGTATATAATTATCAGGATGTCCTAAAGTATTAGGAGAGAAGAATACAAATAAACTAAACATTAATAAGAATACGAATACTGTGATTAAATCTTTAAATGAATAGTAAGGATGCATTGATAATTTATCTACATTTGATGAGATTCCTAAAGGATTTGATGATCCTGCTGTATGTAATGCTATTAAATGTAATAAAGCAAATACAGCTAAAACAAAAGGCATTAAGTAATGTAATGCGAAGAATCTTTGTAATGTTGGGTTACCAACAGAGCTTTTTGTTGATAATATTTAATTATAATAAATATTATTCTCAATATATTACTATATTGTTCGGACTATATCATAATCTAATAGTCAAATAATTAATAATTTGATGGAATTTTTATATCTTTTGAATATTTTTCTATTTTTCTTAGTTCTTTTATTCATATTATATATTGTAATTTCTTATGTCCTAATAATTTTACTGGATTATATTTCATGAAATTTAATAATCTTTTTATATCTTTTACAGATGTTATCTTTAATCTAGAATTATTATTTTTATCTGTATAAACATTTACATTTATATTTAAATATTTCTTAATAACTTCTATTATAAGTTTACTATTTGTTTGAGATATTTCAAATGAACATTCTTTTCCACTTTTAGTATCATATACACTAAAACAACCCTCACCTTCTATAAAACCTATTAATCAATATGGTAAATAATCGATATTTACCATATTCATTAATAAATCAGAAATATTATCTGATTCTATAGGTCTTTTATAAGTTTCAAGTTTTTCAGAATAGATAGTACCGTCTATTAAATGTTTCTTAAATCTAAGATAATCATATTTTTTATTAGTTAACATAGGATATTTATCAAAAATAGGTAATATAATATCAATTAAATGTTTTTTATTACTTATGTTATATTTACAATATTCATAAGTTTCATCACTACCTTTAGTTAAAGGTCTAGTATGAATTTTAATATTACCTACTCCTAATATATTTTTAATTTTATATAATAATTGAATATCTCTTATATGTAATTTGATGCCTACTTCATAAAGAATATATTTACCTTTTTTACTTATAGATATTCAACCATCAGCCTCAATTAAACCTACAATATATGGTTTATATAATTCATTTTGATTATAATTATTTGAATTTTCTATTAGATTTCTTGCGTTTAGTCTCTGAGCCGCTTTAGTATTAAAATACCTAACAGCTGCTGATTGTCCTCCCATTATTAATGTTTTAAATAATAATTTTCATTTATTAATTTTCATAATTATATTTTTATTTCAAAATATATATATATTTAATATATATAAATAAATATAATTATATAATAAATTTATCTGTTTTTTTATAAACAAGAAGGGTGTTCCAGCAATAAGCAAGATTTTTAATATTATAATTATTTGAATTGAATTATTCATTAATAATATATAATATGGGTCCTCTAAATTAAACCCTCCTCATAAGAATTGTACGATATCATCTCCTAATCAAGGTATAGCTGATAATAAATTACAGATAACTGTTGCCAAATTTAACTTTAAATACTTAAATGTATTTAACTTAATATAAAAATTAAGATTAATATAATGATATTTTTTATTATATCAACACATACCTATCTATTTTTAGATTTATGTATGGTTTGTTAGTTATATTAATAGCATGTATTTATACAAATTATATTGCTATACAATATATATTTTTGTCCTTAATTAATTAATTAATTATTTAATTAATTAATTTAGTAGTATAAACCTTGTGTAATAAATATTATTATAAATATTTATTATAAATTCCGAGTGCACATTAAACATCTTTTCAGACATCTACAATTGAACCACTCTGTTGGGACCTCTTTATAAGCCCACTGTCTTAACATCTAACTAAATGTCTTTGACATGTTTTCAATCGTATTGCTATGTTTTATAGTTAATAAATTTTATTTATTAACAGTAATATTTCCAATAAAGTGTTACATATTACTTATATAATTTATATAAAAACATAACTATATATTTATATTCAATTTTAAATTTGAACCTTTTTTTATTATTTTTTTGAAACTACATCTCCAAATTTATATTTCATTGAAGGTTCTATATGATCCTTAACTAAATTTCATAAATCTGAGATTGATTCTTTTCAAAAATAAATTACATATTGATTTTTACTACCACTAGATTGTTTAACACATTTAAGATTAAATTTTCTAGTTATTATAGATACTAATAAATCTACTTCTTCAGATGTAAAATTATTAGTAGCGATTTTTAAACCCTCACCTACTTTACCACCATCATCCATAATTCATATAGCCATAGATAATGGATTTAAAAAGTATTCTATATTTTTAGGTAATATTTTTTTATTACCTTTATTAGTTTTAATATATCAAGCTTGATGTATTAAATTAAAAGAATTATAAGATCATGTTGAAAATCTTATTATTTCTCTAATTTTTCCTTTATTACCTAATCTAGTTGTTATTGTTGGTATTTTAGTACTACAATAACCTAAATTAGCAAATAAAGAATGTAAATATAATAAATAACTTTTATGTGATCCTTCTTGATATAGATTTATTCTAGTTCCACCTACTACAGTTCTTTTTTCTGCATGACCATCTCCTAATAGTGTACCATATATTATACTAATAATATCACTATTTAATGGTCCGATGAAATTAGTTACATCTTTTTTTTTTAATATAGACTCTTGATTGAGTATTATATTATTTGTAGAATTTTTTACATATAATTTAAAAAGGTTTAAGATTGTATTATATATAATATCATATGATATTATATATAATAAAATGCTGTCTAAAATTAGCATTAATATAAATACATTTGAGGCAATGTGTTTACCTCATAAAGACATTTGACCAAATACTAATACATAACCCATAAATGCTGTCATGATTAATAATAAGAAGATAATAACTCCTATTGATCAAGGTAAAACTCTAGGTGTTTTATATGAACCGTAATACATATTTCTACCCATATGTGCATAAATACACATGAAGAAGAAACTAGCTGTATTTGCATGAGCGTATCTAATAAATCATCCAAAATTAACATCTCTCATGATGTGTTCTACAGAATCAAATGCTAATGAAGCATGTGATGAGTAATGCATTGTTAATGTAATACCTGTAGCTATTTGTATAACTAAACATACAGCAAGTAATGAACCAAAGTTTCAGAAGTAATTTAAATTACTTGGCTGAGGACTATCTAGTACATAACTGTTTGCCATGTTTAAAAGACTGTTTTTTTTTCTTAAAGCCATTTTTATAATGGTTTTGTTTTTCGATAGTTAATTACTAACATTTATAATTTTTATTAATCCGGAATACCGGGAAATAAAAAAATTTTATAGCTAAAAATTTTTTATAAAGTTTTTTTATTATCATATCTTTTAATTCTATACCCTCAACCTATTACCCTTATTAATAAGAATACTTGATTGAAATTATGGTAAGATAGATACTAAAAGATTCTCATCTTTAAATTTTATACCCTTCTTAGGTTTTGAACCTAATTTAACTTTTTGTTAATATATATCATTATATAGAAGGACTTATATAATATATAATTTTAATATAATATAATATAATATTATATATATAATATTATATTAATAAAAAAAAATAATTTTTTTTTTTTTATAATACAAAATATATAACCTTATAATTATTTATTTTTCTAATATCCTCCCGTGGAGTCGAACCACGATAAACTGCTTAGAAGGCGGTGGTTTTACCATTAAACTAGAAGGACTTATATATATATTAATATATATCTTCAGTCCAGACCTAACCTTTAAATATGAGGTTAAGATCTGATAAATTTTATTAATATTTTTTAGGTAAAAGAATATTTAGGATAGTAAAATATTTAAGTGTATAGTAAAGTATTTAAGTAGGTAAATAATTTAAGGATATGGTTAATAGGTAGGTAATTATTTATTATTAAACATTCAAACTTTTTGAGTTTAATATTAGATTTATATCGGAATAGGCCGGAATCGAACCAGCAAATCTTTCGATACCTCGTAGCAAGAGGCTTACCCTACCAATAGCAACTATTCCTTATATATATTATATTATATACATAATATATATAGATTAGATTAGATTACAATTATACTATAACTAGTAATCATATTGTTATATATTGCAATCTAAATACATATAAAATAAATTAATAAGTATATATAATTAACGTTAACTTTATTAGAAATAAAAAAAATTTTTTTTTATTTTTAACTAAATAATATATATACTATACTTATTAAAATAGGTATAACTAATAATACATTAATATTAATAACTAATGTTATTAATAATAATGATACTATTGTTACAAGAATTAACATAGAATTCATACTTAATGAACTTCTTGTATTAGAAGATAGATTTATAACATTATATGAAGCTTTATTTAATAATCTATTAATACCTATAGGTCCTAATACGTATAAAGAACCTTTATCAACATGGTGGGCAATATTACCAGAAGTAACTAAACCTTTGAAAATAATAAAGTAATTTAATACTTGATCAGAAACTAATTTTTGATTAAATATTGAATAAATTGTATTTATATATTTATTATTTAAATTAAATATAACTGCATAGAATTCATTTAAAACTACTATTAATATAGATACTAATACAGCACTAATTAATGGTAATAGTTTATAGAATTGAGTTATACTGAATTCTGTATCAAAATAAGAGAAGTTATTAGGTAATACATTTGAACCTATAAAATCAGTTCCAACACCTAAATATATATCTTTAAGTAATCAACCAGCAAACATAGCGAAGATGGCTAAGATAAACATAGGTAATGTTATATATATATTTGATTCGTGTGCATTATAATAAGTAATTGTCGAGTTATTAGGATTTCCATAGAATGTTAAATATAAAATTTTCATTGAATAAACACAAGTTAAGACAGCACTTAAATAAGCTATTCAATATACTACATAATTAGATACACTATATGAACCATAAGTAGACTCAATAATAATATCTTTAGTATAATAACCTGTTAAACCTGGCATAGCCATTAATGATAATGAAGCTATTGTAATACAAATATAAGTATATGGTAAATAACTTAATAAACCACCATAAGTTCTAATATCTTGACTTTCGTTTAAAATACTATGAATAATAGATCCAGCACTCATGAATAATAATGCTTTGAAGAAAGCATGTCCTAATAAATGGAATAATGCTAAGTTATATGCTGATAAACCTATAGCGATAGTCATCATACCTAATTGACTCATAGTTGATAAAGCTATAATTCTTTTTAAATCATTAGAACATATAGCTATTAAACCTGCACTTAATGTAGTTAAAGCACCTATTCATAAAATTATTAATAAAACTGTAGGTGTATATTCTAAAATATTAGCTGATCTTAATAATAAATAAATACCAGCTGTAACTAATGTAGCTGCATGTAATAAAGATGAAACTGGTGTAGGCCAGTTATGTTAACAATATGTTACCATATTGTTCGGACTATATCTTTATATTATTACTCTAAATTAGAATAAAAATTATATAATAATTTGATTTATATTATTTAAACTTTATTAGCTTTAGTTAAATTTTCTTTTAATTCTAAAACTTTATTTAAACCTTTGGATGTTAAATGTTCTTTATTTAAAGTTATTTTATACATATCTAATCATATATTATAACTATTTATTTTTTTAGTTAATAATGGATATGTATTAAAATATTCTATTGTTGATTTAAGTTTAGATAAATTTACTGTCATATTATAACCATTATATGATTTAATATGAGATACACTACCACCTAATAATTTAGCTATATTATCCATTAATTCTTTATCTCCTTTTTGAGAAAGAATATATCTTATTTGAACAATTCTAGTTTTTATATTAGGTTTTTCTTTAGATATATAAGCATTAAAACAACCTTCTGCATCAGTAAAACCAGTTAATCAGGCATTATCTAATGTAATAGGTTTATTATTTTCAATATATTTAATATCAGTACCATAAGCTTTATTATAACTATCTAAAAAATATTTAAATTGTATAATTTTAGCTTTAGTATGTAAATTTCCATTAAATATATCTATAATTCTTTTATTACCTATTTTATCTCTAATTCTTAAATGATGTGTTTTATTCTTTTTATCTTGTATACCTACATAACCTAAACCTAATAAATTTTGAACTTTATATAAAATTTGAACATCTATACTTGATTGTGTTAATTTAAATTCACAATATCCTTTTTTAGATACTATAAATGAACCATCACCTTCAGTAAAACCTATTAATCAATATAAAAAATCATTTTGTGATTTTTCATTTATTATTATATTATTTGCCGAAATATCGGCTAATAATGTTTCACGTGTAGTCTCTGAGGTGTCTTCTTTTGAGAAGTTACCTGCGAATTGTCCTATATTATGAATTTTTCCTAGCAATAAAAATAATTGAGTGGACCATAATATTTTTACTTTTTTTAAGGAAAGAGGAGATTTTCGCATATAGTGAAATTTAAGGAGAGCCCTACTTTTTCCAACCCTCCATAGCCAATGTCAATCAATTATGTAAACCAAATTGAGCACTTTTAGCCATAGCTGCTATAAATAATGATAACATTATTAAATTTAATAAATCTGTATTTATTAAATAAGCTGTTGCAAATATTGTTGAATAATTTAATGAACCAAATACATAAGCTATAACACATAAACCTAAAACAAAGAAAGCATCTCCAAATCTATTCATTAATACGGCAGATAAAGCTGATTTCATAGCTTGTAATCTAGTAAATCAGAAACTAATTAATAAATAACTAGTTACACCTATAAATTCTCAACCTACAAATAAAACAAAATAATTTGAACCTGTAACTAATATTATCATTCAGAATGTGAACATACTTAATAATGAAAAGAATCTTACTTGGTGTGGATCTGTTTCCATATATCCTATTGAATATATATGTACCATACTACTTATAGTAGTAATAGCTAATAACATTGTAATAGTTAATGAATCAATTTCAAAATTATAATTAATATCTAAATAATCTATATTTAAATAATTAAATAATTCTAAATTTATTGGATTATTATTACCTAATAATTGGAAAAAATAATAATAAGTAATTAAAGTTGTAATTACTATTAATGCACTAGTCATTCTAGTTACAAAAACATATCCTAATTGTCTTCCAAAAAACAATGGGAATAATCAACTTATACAAGGTAGTAATATAATTAATGATATTGCGTTATACATTTATATACCATAACTATTTATAACTCCTCTTAATCTATAATAACTTACTAATAATGATAAACCTATAGCTGATTCTACACCTGCTAAAATTATAATCACTATTGCAAATAAACTTCCTGAGATATCGTCAAATAATACACTATTTCTTAATAATATTAAATTAATACCTAGTAACATAGTTTCTAAACATATGAATGCTAAAATTATATTTCTTCTATTAAAGACGAACCCTAAAAAGCTTAATACTAATATAATAGTTCCTATAAACATTTTTATGGGGGGTTAAACACTTTTAATAAACAATCTGGTTTTATCCACTCGAATCATATCTTTTTTTTATTACAATTATAATTCTCCGTCAGGGTATCCGACGCCCCCCATGGTTTCCTGGGGGGAGGAGTAATAATTCTAAACCTATATATTATATTATATTTATAATTTTTTTTTCTTTATTTTTATTAATAATAGGTAGTTATTTAACCTTCTCATTGAGAAGGTTAAGATTTTGATCGTATATAGAATGTATATATTTATATATAATTTTTTATTCTTTATTTTTATTTCGATAAGTATCTTTCCCCCTACTAGTTATAGGGAATATTCTAATCGTATTTTGTAATATTATTATATATGTTCATAATACTATTATTATTTGAGATAAATCGATAGGAATCTAACCTATAATACTAAAACATTAGCGATAAATTGATATATATATATAAAAATATATATAAGATAAATATTTTTATCAAGGACTGATAAAAATAATTTTTATTTTATTCTATTGCTCATCTAATCAAGATAAGAATTTATCTATAGATACAGCTTCTAAAGCGATAGGCATACTACTATGTAATACACCACATAATTCAGAACATTGTCCGTAATATACTGACTCTCTTTGTAATAAAGCTGAAACTTGGTTTAATCTACCAGGTGTAGCATCACATTTAATACCTAAGCTAGGTAAAGCAAAATCATGGATAACATCTCTAGATGTTACAATAAATCTTAAATGTGTATTTGTAGGTACTACTATTCTAGCATCTACATCTAACATTCTTAATTGACCATTAGCTAACATATCTGTTGGTACTATATATGAATCAAATTGTACAATTTCACCTGTTTCTCCAATGAAATCACTATACTCATATGTTCAATATCATTGAGAAGCTATAGCTTTAATTGTCATAGCTGGATCAATAACTTCATCACATAAGTATAATAAAATAAATGAAGGGAAAGCAATAAATAATAAGATAACAACAGGGAAAATAGTTCAAATAATTTCTAATGTTGTACCATGTGTTAAATATTTATAACTGATGTGGTCATTACTAAAGTTTTTAATAATAACAAATAATAAGTATGAAACTAATACAATAGTAACAACTATATAGAACATAACGATGTCATGTAATTCGATTATACCATCAAAAGTTGGTGTAGCCGAATCTTGGAAGTATAACCCGTAAGGTACGGGAACGTCATTAAATATGAATGGCATCATTTTAATTCGGGTAGAGTTAATAAAATGTATTCCTCTATACATTTTTAAGTAATTATTAATATGTATACATATCTTAAAGCTTTATATATGATTTAATGCAACCCACCAAGGGTGGGCAGCTTTAAATATAATAAATGCAACCCTTCATATTCATGAAGGGTTGCATTAAAAAAAATGCCTTAAATAAGAATGTTACAATTATACATTAAACACTTTATATGCATTTAATCTATATTTATTTAAGGGAGTACCCTTTATTATAATTTTTTAATAAATTATCTTACCTTACAATTAAATAAATAATATTTTATTATTACTTTTTTTTTATTTTTATAGTATAGTATTAGTCTTTAAGTTTTATGAGAATCAAACTCATATATATATATATTTATATTAATAAATATATTAAATATTATCAAATAACTTTTAAGGGATATCATATGATATCCCTTAAGATTAAAATTAAATATGTAACTTAATTTTATTGTTTTTTATAATTATACTGCGTATAATAATAAGAAAGCGATCATTAATGCGAATAATCCTGTAGCCTCTGATAAAGCGAATCCTAAGATTGAGTATGTGAATAATTGTCCTTTTAATGCTGGGTTTCTACTTACACCGTTAATTAATGCGGCGAAAACAATAGCGATTCCGATTCCGGCTCCTACTAATCCGATTGAAGCCAATCCAGCTCCGATGTATTTTCCTGCTAATACTAATTGCATGATAAATATTATCTTTATAGTTAATTTATATATTTTATGTTATTAAATATGACCTATTCATATTTAATTATCAGATGACCTAGAATCGAACTAGGATTGCATAGCCCCAAACCACGCGTCATACCATTAGACCATCATCTGTCATACTAATAAATTACAAATATGATAAGCAAGACTTGAACTTGCAATCTCGAAAGACTTAGACCTAAACTAAGCGTGTATACCAAATTCCACCATTATCACTTTATTTAATACACCTCTATAAATTTCTTTTTTTTATTTTTACTTTATTAAGCATATATACATTTACGTATATAATATTTGATTTACTATAGGTCAGTCTTAGATATTAAATAAAGTAAAATGAACTATCAGATTTACATAAAATAATGCAACCCTTCTGAAAGAAGGTTTGCTCTAAATTAAATTCCCCCCTTATAAAATATCACAATAAGGGATGGGTTTAGATATAAATATCCACAAGTCTATAATAGTCCAAATTAATAAATTAGAGTTATGGATATAAATTAGGGGTTTATATCTAAATTATAAAATTATATATATTTATAGTCTTATATTTTAGAAAAAAAAATTTTTTTTCTAATTGTATTCTATAGAATGTTGTTACAACATATATAATCTCTATTATTTTAATCAAGAGCAATAGGAATCGAACCTATAATGATTGGACTGAAATCAATTGTTATACCATTTAACTATGCTCTTTATATATATATAATAATATATATATTATTAAATCATTTAAAAAAAAAAATGATTTATTTATATTATATATATATTCTTTTTTTTTATGTTTGAATATATATATATAAATAGATAATATTTAAAAGATAATTGAAAAAAAAAAAAATAAAATTTTTTCATGTATAATATACATATATGATTACAATTACTTTTAATACATAAGTATAGGGTATTAAAGTATAAAATTAAATATGAAAAAAATATCAATATTTATTATTTTATTTATATTATGTATATATAATTATTTACTGTTCAATATAATAAGTTATACATAATTTGTGGACATATACCTATAATTAAAGTAGAAATTATTAATACGTTCATAATAAATTTCTCTCTAATTGTTACATCATTTGTTCTATGCATATAAATAGATGAAGTACCTCCTGTTAATCTATTAGTTAATTTTAATTGATAGATTGCAGCTAATAATACTGAGATACAACTTATACCTCCTATAATAGGATTTCTAATGAAACCTCCTTGTAAAGATAAGAATTCACCAGTAAAATTACCAGTTAAAGGTGTACCAATATTAGCAAAACTTAATATTATAATATAAGTAGCTAATTGAGGCATATAAGTAGTTAAACCTTTATAATAGTTAACGATTCTTATATGATATCTATCATATAAAATACCACCAACTATTAAGAATAAAGCTGGACTAACAAAACCATGAGCAACACCTAAAACAATAGAACCATAGATACCTAAAGAAGTATTTGAACAAACACCTAAGATAGCTATACCCATATGTGATATAGAACTATAAGCAATAATAACTTTAAGATCAATTTGTCTTAAAGTAGCTAAAGATGTTAAAATTATAGTTAATAAACTAATAATATATATCATAGGAGTATATAATATTTGTGCTTCACATAATAAAGGTAATAATAATCTTAATATAGCATATAAGGCTAATTTTAATATTAAACCAGCTAATATCATAGAACCAGCTAAAGGTGATTCTGAATGAACAACTGGTAATCAAACATGAATAGGGAATAATGGTGTTTTTACCATAATAGCTATAAATAAACCTAATCATATTATAGTTTGTAAATCTAATGATAATACAAATAAATTATGATTAATGAAATTAGTTGTATTTAATACGATACTTATAACTACAATAGATAATAACATGAATAATGAACCACTAAGAGTAAACATTAAAACATAAAATGATGCTCTTTCTGAATCAGAAGAACCATAAATATGTATTAAAATGAATAATAAAGGTAATGTAGCTTCAAATAATATATAGAAACTAATATAATCTAAAGCTCAGAAATTTAATAATATAACTAAACCAATAGCTAAAACTAAAGTGTAATATAAATTTGAATTGAAATTTATATTATATCAGTTACCTAATAATGTTAAAGGTATTAATAATACTGTTAATAATATGAAAGTTAATGATAAACCATCTATACCAAATAATAAACCATTACTAAAATCTGAATTACTTAATCCAAAAGGATTTAATGAATTAAATAATTCAAAATTAAATTGGAAACTATTTGAGAAAGTATTAAAATTAATATATAATATTACTATAAATAGTAATAATAAATTTGAAGCAAATAAGTAGAAATGTTTAACATTACCTTGTCATGCAAGTATTCTATTAAACAAGAATGAAGAACCTAGTAATATTGAAGTTAAAAACATTACAATAATTTATGTTCCTCATCAGTAGAATACAATATAAAGGAATAATCAAACTACATCAACAAAGTGATAGTATAAGATTGATGTCTCATAACCTACATGATGGTTATTTGTTAATTGGTATGTATATATTCTTCATAATGAAACACTTAACATGATAATACCTATAATAATATGTAAACCATGGAATCCTGTTCCAAAATAGAATACTGATCCGAAGATACCATCTGAAATTGTAAATGGAGCATTACTATACTCCATATATTGACAAATCATGAATGTAACAGCTAAAACAATTGTTAAGATTAAACCTAATAATGTATTAAATCTATTACCTCCTAATAAAGCATGGTGACTTCATGTTAATGTAGCTCCAGAACATAATAATAAGATAGTATTAAGTAAAGGTAATTCAGATGGACCTATTGCTTCAATACCAACTGGAGGTCATACACCTCCTAATTCGATTGTAGGTGCCATAGCTGAATGGAAGAAAGCTCAGAATATAGCTATGAAGAAGAATAACTCAGATACAACGAATAAGATGAATCCGATATTTAATCCTTTTCTAACAGCTAATGTATGGTCTCCTAAATATGTAGCTTCAGAAATTATATCTCTAAATCATAAAGACATAGCCATTATTGCTACTATTGTTGAGAATACTATTCAATAGTTATTGTGCATGTATCCATGCATGTTAAATATTAATGTTAACATAATTGACATCACACTGAATGAAACTAAAAGTGGTCATGGTGATGGTGAAACTAAATGGAATGGGTGAACTTGGAATCTTTTTAAAGTTAAATTCATTTTGTTTTGTTTTTGTTTTTTATTATAACCTGCTTAATAAATTTTTAACACTATACTTAAATTTAAATATAAGGTTGAAAATTAAAGTCCTACCTTAATTTATAACTATAATCCTTATTAATTAAGGTTGTTATAAGAGTTAAAAGTAGAACTAACAGAGACAGGTAAAATTTTTTTAATTTTGTTTTGTTTTTGTTTTTTGTTTTGTTTTTGTTTTTGTTTTTCTATTACTATTAATTAGTGTAAGTGAATAGCATCTTTAATATATGAACATGTTAATATTGTAAATACTATTGCTTGGATGAATGCGATTGCAGACTCTAAAGCTACGATACCTAATAAAATTGATAAAGGTAAGATACCTAAAGCGAAAGTAAATATACTAATAGAGATGAAGTTTAAAATTAAACCTGCTAAAATTACTAATAATAAATGACCAGCTAAGATATTTGAACCTAATCTTAAACCTAATGATAAGGCTCTAGCAATATAAGATAATAATTCGATTATAACTAATACAGGTACTAATGGTAAATTTGTACCTGAAGGTAAGAATAAACCAAAGAATTTAGCTCCATGATTAGCCAATCCAGTTAATGTACAACCAAATCAGATAGCTACTGATAGACCTATTGTTCATATTAATTGTGCGTTAATAGCATAACTATATGGTACTAAACTAACAACATTAGCTATTAAGATATACATGAATAATGAGAAGATGAATGGGAATAATAATCTACCCTCTAAACCTCCTATTTGTTCTGATACCATTTTCTCTACAGTAAAGTATAAACTTTCGAAAGCTAATGATCATCTTGTAGGTAAGATGTTTGTGTTATTGTCGTTTAAGATTGAAAATCCTAAAATTAAAGCTACTACAGCTATTGAATAAATACTAAAACTTGTTAATGTGATAGTATCTAAATTAATTAAACCTGAGCTTAAACCAAAGTAAACTCTAGTTGTGAATTGTTCTAATGGTGAGTTGATGAAAAAATTCATTTTTGTTGTTATAATTTAAAAGTCTATATACACTAGCCTGACTTTCATTTAAGAAATTAAGTTAAATGATCGACATAATTTATATTTTTATATATATTATTTGCTAGGTATTATCAATACGTTAATAATCATATTACAGCTGATAATTAATAAAATTTCCAAAGGAAAATTTATTTAAGCAGATTAATATATAATGATTATAATTAATTTATAATAAACAAATTTTATATGTTTATCTTCCGATTATTATCGGTTTATATATTCTATACTTTTAACCTAAATAAAAATAAGGTAAAAAAGAATTATGTTTTAGTTATAAATATTCTTGTTACATATATTTCTAGATAATGTGGTAAAATATATATTGAGAATAAGTATACGATTACACTTAATGAAGCGAATCCATAGAATATTTGATTAGTGAAATAAAAAGGTACTAATTGAGGCATATTAAAGTGTTTACTATAAAAAGTCTATAAATAATCAAGATCCTGGAATATACTAAAAAAGAATATAAACCATGACAAATTAATATCCTATTTTACAGCTCGCGAACGAGCAGATATTAATTAATTTGGGTTGAGAATTTTCTCTATACATTAAATTATGAAACTATAATATTACATAATATTTTATATATATATATTTATATATATATTATTATATATTTACGAACTTTTAACCTCTTAACTTCAAACCCAATAACAACCTAAATTAATTAGGGTTGAAGGTTGAAGATAAAGAGATGGATGAAATTTCTAAGAGAAAGTTCCTCTGCAGCCTTCAGGCTGCTAGATCGTAAATAAATATAAAAAAGTGTTTAATCTTTTGATTTTGTTTATAAATAAAAAAAAATAAAAATTTTTTTTTTATAAATTAGTATAATACAGCTGGTGTATTGAAAGCATGTAATGAAGGAGGTGTTGATACAGTTCACTCTAATGTTGGTCCTGTATAACCTTCTACATTTAAATTAGTTCCCATGAAACTAGGTTTAAATTGGCTTTCTAATGCTTTATTTCCTTGGTGTAATCCATTTGTTAATTGGTCATAAACTACATAAATGAATACGATTGATGCAACAATTGAAATTATTGAACCTAATGATGCTACTTGGTTTCAACCAATGAAAGCATCTGGATAATCATTAATTCTTCTAGGCATTCCTTGTAGCGAACTCTTAATTTTATTTATATTTTTTTTATTATAATATATAAATAGATCTTAAACTGTTAAAACTATTTTTTATAAAAATTGATAAGATTTTCATTACAATCATAATCTAAATTATAAACTTCAGAACAAAAATATAATAAATTTTTGATTTATTTTCTATTATTTATAAGTTTTAAACTAATAAATAAAAAAAAAGATTAAATATAAATAAAATTAGTTTCTATAATACTGTGTTTTAACCACAGTATTATTTCGGACTATATCTTCAACTGAAATTTAAGTACAGTGCAACACGTATAGTCTCTGAGGTTCCTATTTATTCATTTATAAATGATATATTTAGTTACCTGCTGATTAGAATTATATATAATATAATATATAATGAATAATATTTTCACTTTTATGAAATATACATAATAATTTCAACTTACTATTCATAACCTATGATCCTAATTAATTTAGATTATTATAACTATATTAAAAATAAATAAGGATAGTTATAAAAATAAGAATAAATAGACAATGGATAGTAATTCGAAGGAAATTATATAAGTAACATAAATAGTAATTATTCTATTATCTTTCCAGCATATAGTGTTGTATTAAATATAATATTACTATTATACTAGGCCTACATTTGACCTAAGAAGTGCATTGGGAAGAATGTAACATTAACTCCGATAAACATTAATCAGAAGTGTATATGACTTAATCTTTCATTGTAGTGTAATCCTAAAATTTTAGGTGATCATAAATATCAACCACAGAAAATTGAGAATACAGCTCCCATTGATAATACATAATGGAAATGAGCAACTACATAGTATGAATCATGGAATGGAATATCTAAAGCAGAGTTAGCTAAAACAACTCCTGTTAAACCACCAATAGTAAATAAGAAGATAAATCCTAAAGCGAATAAGGCTGTAACATTTAATCTAATAGTTCCACCATATAATGTAGCTAATCATGAGAAGATTTTAATAGATGTAGGTACAGCAATAACCATTGTAGCTGATGTGAAATAAGCTCTAGTATCTGAATCTAAACCAACTGCGAACATATGGTGACTTCAAACACAGAATCCTAATAAACCAATTGATCCCATAGCATAGATCATACCTTGTACTCCGAATACTGGTTTAGAAGCGATAGCTGAAACAGCATGACTAATTATACCGAATCCAGGTATAATTAAAATATATCTTTATATTGATTATATATGATTTATATATAATACTCAATATGTTACCATATTGTTTGGACTATATCTTATATTAAAAATAATTATAAATAAATTTTATTTATAAAGGATTTTATTCAATTTATTTAATTTATTAATATATTTATATAATTTTGAACATTCATTTTCATGATTATAATTATTTAAATTAACATTATTATTATATAACATAATATTTTGTATTTTAATATATATTTTTCTTCAATATAGATACTTTAAATAATTATTTGATATTAAATTATATTTATTTAAATAAATAATATATAAATATACTATATCTATTGAATTTATATTATATACTGCCGGCAGATCCTCCGATAATATATCTGATCTATTAACTGATAATTCAGTAATATAACCACCAAAATTCTTTAATATAATTTTTAATATATGTATATTATTACTTTTTATTAATAAATTAAAATTTATATTATCTATTAAAATATTATTATTATTCGAATCATTTGAATGTTTACAGTCGGCAAGCCGGCTGGTATCTATATTAAATATACTATTATTATCTAAATAACCAGCTAATCAAAAATTATCAAAAATATCTTCATTTTTATTAAGTTTAAATTCTAATAAATCTAACTTTAAATTATTAGAATTAGTAGGTAATATATTATTTATTTTTATATATTTTTTTATATCATTATATAAATTAATATTATAAATTTTATTATTTATTAATTCTAATATTCTTAGAATACCTTTATTTGGTTTAATAACTAATTTTATTGTATTATCTATTAATTTTAAATTATTTATTTTAGTTTTATTGGGTTTTATAATATAACCATAACCAATATATTTTTTTATAGTATATAAATAGCTAATATCGTTATTATTTATATTTATAACTATTTGATTATTAATTATACTACCACTTGAATCCATTAAACCAGCTAAATAATAACTAAAATCTTTATCATTAATAAATTTTTTATGTTTAGGAACATGTTCTGATATTAATTTTATATTTTTTATAGGTTTATTATATATAGATATATTTTTTATATTATTTTTAATATCATTGCGTATAGTCTCTGAGGAACCTTGTTTATAGTTTCCTGCTGATTGTCCTACTCAAATATTAAATTTATTTGATAATATTAAATGTATTACTATATTAATAATATTATTCATCTTTCTAAAAAAAGTTTTATTATTAATAGTGTCTTTAATATTATATAATATACTACTGGGTTTTATAAATTTTCCTTTGGAAAATTTATTTAAGCCAATAATTATATAGGAGTTTCCAGCATATAGCAATGTTAAGAGGCATATATTTTTTACCTCTGGATGACCGAAGAATCCACACCCAACACATCTAGATATGTTAAATTTAAATACTTTAACATAAAATAACTAAATGCAATATCTTTATTATATATGATACTTGGGTATCGACTGTACATCAAGCATGTCATAATCTAATTGTTATGTACACACCCACAGTGAACCAGTCTGTAGCGATCTAACTATTAAAAAACTGATTATCTTAAAGATAATAAACTAATTAATCTGACCGACGGTCTTTCTATTATAATTTTCAATTGACCGTTTTCACTGCATTGCAATAATTATATTATATATAATTATTACTAAGATATTAGTGCATTAATTAATGCTTATTTAACATAAGTCTTATATATTTATATAATTTAACATTTGCTTATGTAATTTCATACCTTTCGATAAACTAACTCTTATATTCCTAATTTTTAGTTTTATTTATAAATTTAGCTTCTAATTTTAAATTATCTATATTATTTATATTAAGATGTTCTCCATTTTCTAATTTTTTTATTAGATTTTTTCATTTTAAATTTGATTCCATTTTTCTTGTTTTTAATTTATATGTTTCAAAATATTCATATGTTTTTTTATTATTATTTAATCCTGCTATAATATAAGAAAAATTATCTTTTTTAGAATGTGGTTCTATATAACCTACTCCAAATAATATAATTAAATGAGATAGTATGGGTAAATTAATAGCATGTTTTTGTGTTACTAAGAATTTAATTCTATGTCTATATGATAATTTAGATTTTATAAATGAAATTGTAAAACAACCTTCTGCATCTACAAAACCTGTTAATCAGGAATTATTTAATGAAGGTAATATATTATAATCAATATATTGAACAAAAGCTACAACTATATGATTATTTTTATTGTTTAATCTTTTATTAAAAGCATCTATAGCTTCTTTAATTCTATTTTTTTTAGATGGTAATATAATATTACCATTTAATAATAAAAGCATTAAATAATAATTTTGTACACTTTGAGTTGTATATCTATAAGTTGTAGTACCTTGTGTTATAACTGAACCAAAACCTAAAATATCTTTAATATATTTTAAGATATGTAAATCTTTAATATCTTGAGTTATTACAAAGGATAAATTATTAAAAGTAGGTATATTTATACTACCATCTCCTTCTCAAAAACCTATAAATCAATCTAAGAAATCTTTATTAGGTTTTTTATTATTTGGATATTGTTTTTCATATTCTTTATAAAAAGCATCATAATTAAAATGATTATAAGAATCTATAGTTTTAAAATTATTATAAGAATCTATAGTTAATAGATTATATAATTTTAGAGTTGTTAATTTAAATAATATTATAAAGCTATTTATAATTGTTGTGGCAAAGAATAAATGTTGATATAATACAGCATCACCACCACCTGCATACTCGAAGAATGAAGTATTGAAATTTCTATCAAAGATACCCATTGTTAATCCAGCAGCTAATACAGGTAAACTTAATAATAATAAGATAGCTGTAAATAATACTGCTCAAGCGAATAATGGAACATTCTCATATTTCATACCAATTGTTCTCATATTAATGAAAGTTGTAATGAAATTGATAGCTCCTAATAATGATGAGAATCCTGCTAAGTGTAAACTGAAGATAGCTAAATCTACAGCTGGACCACTATGTGATTGTATACCTGCTAATGGGAAATATCATGTGAGTTTATAATTACACATATATATAATTAAATATATATGTTCATATTATTTCAATTATTTACATAATTGATCGGACTATACCTTAAACAATTTTTACCTTATTTTATTTTATCTTATGCTTATTTCTTATTGTATTAATTCATATTCTAATTTCATCTAATTTCTTATAATTTCCTTTATGTTTATAATATGTTCTTTTTCATATACTAAATTCAAAACTTTTTACACCTTTAAATAATGAAAAATGATCATTATATATAAAGAAATTTATTATATACTCTATATTTCTAGAATTTGTTGTATTTAATCAATAAAATCCTTTTTTATTTCATATTACATTTGCATTTATTTTTAATAAATACTTAATTCCATATAATACTATTTCATCATATTTTTGAGTTATAGCAAAACAATGAACTATTCTAGTATCATCTTTATTTACATATGTAAAACTACCTTCTGCATCTATATAACCTGCTAATCATGATTTAGTCATTATGTCTTTAATTAATGTTTTATCTAAATTAAGATCATTTATAGTTAAATCTTTTCAAGCATCTGATATATAATCTAAAGGTATTTTACTTTTATAAATTTTTCTGATTTGAGTATATTTTTCTTCTTGTGTTAAAGTATCATTTAATGATATTAATACACATTTTTTGAATATAAGATATTTATATCTTTTTATTGTTAATAAAGGATATTTATCGAAAATAGGAAATACAATATCTCTTAGATGTTTAGTATCTCTAATTCTAAAAGTTATCATATTTTTATCTGAACTAATATTAGATGTTGTAGTTATACTACCAACACCTAAATTAGATTTAATATAATAAAGCATTTGAGCATTATATTTTGATAATGATATTTTAAATGTATATGTTCCTTTATTTTTTTCAGGATACACATATAAACTAAAAGTACCATCACCATCAACAAGTCCAACTAATCACTGTTCAAAATTGAATGGATCTTTAGGATTGTTGTGATATTTTTTATAAGTTAAATTTGAATATTGTTTTGTCATGTTTAGTCTCTGATGCATATTAGTTTTAATTAATATGCAGGCATATTGACCTTTTTGTATAAATATTTTAACTGATTGAATCATAAATGATATATAACTTATTATTATTATATATAATAAAATATATCATTTAATACCTGGATATGATATCTTAAAAAGATAACTGTATACAGTATAACATGTAAGTAAAACAATCGAGTAATTTAAACAATTAATAATGTATATATTATTAAAGGTGTTCCATGCATCGAATGACATTTTAGAACAGCATATTTTGTTTACTGTTCATCCTGTACCAGCACCTGCTTCAACTAAAGCTGAAGTTAATATTAATATTATTGAAGGTACTAATAATCAGAATGAAATATTATTTAATCTAGCAAATGCCATATCACTAGCTCCTAACATAAGAGGCATTAAGTAATTACCAAATCCTCCAACTAAAGCTGGCATAACGAAGAAGAAAATCATTAAGATTGCGTGAGCTGTGATTACAACATTAAATGCTTGAGTATTACCATTTAAAAATGGTGATCCTGTGTTTGCTAATTCTAGTCTAATTATTGCAGATAATCCTGTACCTATCATTGCTGAGAATAATGCGAATATAAAATATAATATCGCAATATCTTTAGCATTAGTAGAGAATAATCATCTTTGAATATTTAATTTTAAACTCATAATGAATTATTAAAGTAGGTGACCCCACTATGAATATATTTAAAAAAATTTTTTTTATTACTAAAAAAGTAATAAGGTTTACTTTAATTATTTACTAATAATATTGAAACAGCCAAATAAAATTACCCGTAGGTAATCTTATTTATATAGCTAGAGAGATATTAGTATTTTTTTTTTACTATATATATTTTTATTATATTATTATTAACAATAATATTTAATACATATCTATCATAAAGTACCTAACTCGTAATATGAGTATATATATATAAACAGTCCAGTTAATATAATTAAATCCTTAAGGATTTAATTATATTAAAGGCCAATAAATATATATACTATAATAAATTTATATTATTTTTTATAACTATAAAATATATATAAAATTAATATATTACTCTAAATAACGTTTATGGGTAGAATCGAACTACCAGAGTTCGCGTATGAAGCGAAAGTTTTACCATTAAACTACATAAACATATCTACCCATGTTAATTAATTATTTAATTTTTACAAAAATTAATATACAACCCTCAGCCCTTATTAGAGCTGAATAATTTTTATATAAATTGTCCATTTTAATAATATATCTAATAAAATTTTATTAAGAAGGTACTTATAGAATAATGTTAAATTATTAAACCATTATTGAAATTATCGAACTAAATCTGAGTCGAACAGACATTTATACACGTGACAAGTGTATGCTTTACCATTAAGCTATTAATTCTTATATATAGATTTAATAAGAAAATTTTACTTTTTTTATTCTTTCTATTTATACATATGTTTTTATAATTTATAATTTATATTAAAATATAGATATATATTAAACTAAAGTTATTTTAGTGTTTAAACCAATTTTTCCTAAAATTGTATTATTATATATTGTTGATTTTGAATATACATTTATATAACCTGGATATTTATTAAAAGTTAAACTATTATATTTATTATTATATTCACTTATAGTATTATATAATGGACCTTTACTCATAGCATAAGGTGTTACTTTTCTTTTTTTCTTTTTAGTTAAATATTGACCTGAAAAATTTAAACTAAAACCAACTATTCTTTTATATAATAAATAATCTGATAATAAACTTTTTCTATTTAAATTTATACTATTTAAAGGTAAATTTTGAATATTATTAGAACTATTACAGATATTTTTATCTATTCTTTTTATATTTGATATAGCTTCTTTAGTTACATCTTTATGATTTATAACTTTCATTTTTTTGAATAATCTTCTATAATATCTTCATACTATTTTTGAATTTTTTGTTTGTCTAAACATAATAAAATTATTAAAAATTTTATTATCCATTTGAGGATATTTTAATATTATAGGTTTAATTGTTATATTATAACCTTCATTAATACTATTTAAATATTGTTCTAAATTTGAATAGTTAGAATTATTATTATTAATTTCCCCTAGGATACCATGAGTCATTGTTAAATGTGATGGAGTATTTAAATAATATAAAGATTTTTGATTATGTTTAATTAATAAATCTAAAGATATATCCATTTTTCTTTTTTTATTAAATCTTTTTTTTAATCTTCTATTTGTTATATAACTATATAATAATCTATTTTTAGATGATTTTTCATATATAAACATTAAAATTTCTATATTATTATCTTGTATATTATATTTAGTATTATATAATGTATTTCTTTTATTTAAATTTATAGTATCTTCTTTTAAGACTATATTATTATTATTATTTAGTAATAATTTATTATCATCTTTAATATCATTATATATAAATTTAACCATATATGAATCTATAATTTTTTCTATATTATTTATAACATCATTTTGTTTTAAATTATTTTTAGTTAAATAATTAAAATTATTTATTTTATAGTTATTATTTTGTTTATTTAGATATGACATTTTTTTATTTTTATTTAATTGGACCAAATATTTTTATATTGACCCTTTTAATTTCCCCCTATCCTTTACCCAAAATTAATTTGAGCTATTTTTAGGGTTCTGGGTCTATATATATATTTGAATTTGTTATAGTATATTATTGGATGTAAATTGAGAATCGAACTCAAAAATCAGACACCACAAGTCTGTGTTTTACCATTAAACTATGAACATCTTATATATTTAAAAGTTTCGTTTTAAATTTTTATTTACCACTGCAGATTCCTCTACAGTAACTGTATTTCAACTTCTTACTTATTAAACTTAATGCGTATTTAATATTGTTAAGTATTTACTAAAAATAAATAACAATTATTTCTAATCCGTGTTAACGGATAAAAGAAATATAAAAACAATCTAAAGATTGATTTACTTTAAAAAAACTTAACATTTTATTTTTTAAGCAAGTGATGAGTGATTAGTACGAATGAAAGATGGTATTCATTATCGTATACTTAACGATAATTACTAGTAATTCCTTTTTCAAAAAGCTGAATTTCAAACTTTTATCCATGGAGCAAATGAAATAATCATTTTATTATATAATTTATATAATTTATTAAAGTTTTTATTATATCTTTAATTTTTAATTTCATTATATTTTGTAACACATCTGTAGCCCTATCTATTTGGGTCATCTTGATTTGTCTTAGTCCTCTTTATGCTAACCATTTTGATTAAAATAAAATAATATTTTTTGTCTAAATTCTACCCAAATAAATTTGAATTGATTATAGACTATATTAGAGAGGGTTTTATTCGTTGCTTGGACTTAACCTAACATTTCACAACACGAATTGAAGACAATGATGTAACACCTGTTTAGAATACAAAGATAGGTAAGTTTATCGGGGATTATCGAATTAAACAACATGTTCCACTACTTGAGTTCCAAACCGTCTTATATTTTTAGTTTCATTCCTGGGAACGTACTACTATGGCGACATATTCTCGTTTAACTTTTTTTATTCTCAATATGTTTCGTTTACGGTTAAAAATACACCGGTCTCTAATCGATTTCTATATTTTAACTTTCGTTTCTTAATGTCAATTTATGTTTGTTATTATTTTCCAAATTTTGGATCAACTTTAATTATATGCAAATTTTATCCTTACTTTTAAAATTGAAATAACATCCTATAAATTCTAGTATGTATTTCTACATCCATCTGCAAACCCTTTAAGCCAAGTATATTCTAAGTATTTGCATGATCAGTATTACCGCTACTGCTGGCACTGAAATTAGTACATACTATCACAATTAATATATCTTTCTTATATTAAAATTCGAATTTTCTGTTCGTTCTAAAACTATTACATAATATTAAATAATATACCTATTACTAGGTATAATATTTAATATTTAACTTCAGTTTTAATAATTCTACTAGGTAACTCGTTCAATCTTTCAATCATTGACGAATATTACTTACTGCTGATTTCATTGAAATTAGGATATGTTTCAGATCCTACACGGTCTAAATTAGACTAAATATCTTAAGCTTGTGTTATCTATTTATTATAACCAACTACCTAATATTTTGATAAGCCTCACACAATACGTATATTTATATATACTTTATTACATATTTATTATGCTTTTATTACAAATTTATTGCTATATTATGTTGTAGTTTCTTATCTATTACTCGTGTGTTCACTACTCTAAATTATATTATTATCTCGAGCCTCGAAATTTATAATTTGTTAGTTTGCATAATATATGTTTCTAGATAATACTTAGGGGAGCCAATATAAAACTCTTTAATTTTTATTATTTTTATGATTTATTATATATATTTTTATACTTTTTTTTATATTTTTATTATTACCTTCTCTTTGAGATGGTTGATATAGGATTCAAACCTCAGATAATATCCTTTAATCTATAAATTTTATAATTAATTATATATTATTTTATGGTATATTCTTATTAGAAATATAGGATTCGAACCTTCGATGAAATCGATAGTTCGAATCTAATTATTTTAATAATTAATGTTAAAATCTTTTATAATTTATACTTTTCTTATTAGAAATATAGGATTCGAACCTATACTCTTCTATGTGTAAGATAGTTGCTTTACCAGTTAAGCTAATTTCTATATCTTTTTTTTTAGATACAAATAGCTAGACTCGAACTAGCACATAATGATTGGAAATCATTGGGTCTACCATTAACCTATATTTGCTATATATTAATAAGACCATCTACACATAAATAATTATTTATATTATTTATTTAAAATATTATTATTTTTGATTACAATTATTATGTTTAAAATTATTATTCTTTTTTTTGATTATCTATTAATTAAATATAAGGATATATTAGAGTCGAACTAATATAATAAGATTTGCAATCCCATTTGTATACCGATACAATATCCCTTGTTCGCAAATATATATTTGCGAACATTTATGTATTATTATATATACATATATCTATACAATTATTAATCTTAATTAAATTTAAGAGGTTAATTTATTTAAGATATATAGTTTATTTATATTAATGTAGGGAAACTATCAAAAATATATAATATTGAAGGTATAATTAAGAATATTCCAAATAATAAAGGTAATAATATAATTCAACAGAAGTTAATTAAATTATCATAAGTAAATCTTGGGAATGCAGCTCTAACTCAAATGAAAGAGAACATTAAGAATACTAATTTAATGGCATAAGCTGAAGAATTTATTAAACCTTCGAATAAGAAAGAAACATAACTATAATCATTAAATAATACATTAAATAGATAACTATAATTAAATGATAAATAACCACCTAATAATAAGTAACCATTAAAAGCACTAATTAAAATTATATTTGAATATTCTGCTAAGAAGAAGAATACAAAAGGACTACCTGAATATTCAGTAAAATAACCAGCAACTAATTCAGACTCAGATTCAGTTAAATCGAATGGAGGTCTAGCAGTTTCAGCTACTGAAGCTATAAAGAATATAATTAATAAAGGTAATAAAGGTATACAATATCATACTACTCTTTGTGTTTCAATTATACTTGTAATATTTAATGAACTTACGAACATTATTATAATAATGAAGATAGATGTTAAAATTAACTCATATGATATTAATTGAGCTGTTGATCTAATTGAACCTAATAATGAATATTTACTATTAGATGATCAACCACTTAATAATGAACCAAATACACCTAATGATCCAATAGCTAAACTAAATAAGATACCTAAATTTAGTTCACCTAAAGTTATACCTGGACCTAATGGTATTACAACTCAACCTATTAAAGCTGTAATTAATGTGATTAAAGGACTAATAACTAAGATTATATAATTTGATTCTTTTGGTAATACTATTTCTTTTAATAGTAATTTCACCGCATCGGCAAAAGCTTGAAGTAAACCATAATAACCTACATAGTTAGGACCTAATCTTCTTTGCATATAAGCTAGTGTTTTTCTTTCAGCCACTGTTAAATAGGCAACACTAAATAATACACAAACTAAAAATATTAAAATTTCTACGATATTTATTATCATTTTTTTTTTATGTTTTGTCTATTATCCTTAATTATATTAGAGATATGACTTTATTTTCTTTTTATTCCATTTCCATTCATAATCCTTAACCTAAAAATAACTAAAATTAATTTTGGGTAGAAGGCTGAGGGAGGAGGAGAGGGAATATTTATTCTTTATGTTTCATTGTTATTGATATAGGACCTATAATTCCTAATAATAATACTACAGCTAAAACTAATAATATGAAAGCATTATTAGTTAATAATACATTACCAATTGTAGTTAATAATGTAGTATTTTCTATATTGAATCAATCTTGTGTTATAACTGTATTATAATCATTACCTAATGCTTCAAATAATTTGTTAATTAAAACACTATCATTTGAATAGATCATTAAACCACTAATAGTTAAAACTATTAATGAAATAAGAACTAAAGGTAAATCTCTAATATTTGATTTAACTGATAATTCAGTTGAATTAATATCTAATAATGTTATTATAAATAAGAATAAAACTGCAATAGCTCCAATATAAATCATTATATATAGTAAACTAAATATTCCTAATCCTATTAAATATAAATATAAGGCTGCTATAACAAATAAAGCAATCATATATAAAATACTAACCATAGGGTTTTTAGCTGAAATTATAAAGATAGTACATAAAATAGCTAAAAATATAGTTATTTCGATAAAGTAATATGTTAAATACATCATTTTTTGTTTAAAATTTTTCCTCAATTAAGGATAAATAAGATAGAATTATTTCTATAAAAAAAAACGTTACCAGAAGGAATCGAACCTACATCAGATCATTAACAGTGATCGGCTTTACCTTTAAGCTATAATAACTAATTAGTAACACTATATATTAATATATATATGTTTAATATTATTAATAAACATATATAGAAATAAATGAAAATAATTCCAACGAGATCACTAATATTTCTTCTTATTAATTTTATAGAATAGAGCAGAAATAAAATGAAAAGAGTAGGAATTGAACCTTTTCCTCGTCCCGGTCCTTAAGGACCGGGAACGTATGGTAATAGTTCAATTCTAACGAATTACTATTATAGAATATAATAGATACATTTAATTTATTTTTCTTTTGCATGAAAAGAGTAGGAATTGAACCTACGAAGAAATTAATCATTGAGACTACAGCTCAACTCCAAATACCAACATTGGAGATCTTTCCTATAATATTTATATAATTTAAATTATGAGCAAGGTCTTTTGAGAATATCAGCTTAAATAAATTTAATATTACTATGGGGGTGCTAAAAAAATAATTTTCTTAAAATTATTTTTAACCCTAAATATTAAATTTATAACTATATAATATATATTATTATTATTTAATACTCTTTTTCTGTTACGAATAATTTTTTATTATAAATATGACTTAAATTAAATTATATATATTATTAATGTCCACACCAGGAATTGAACCTAGACATACAATGCTTCAAATTGTCACTCTAACCATTTAAGTTATGCGAACTTTATTTTATATATAATGGAATCTATGAGAATCGAACTCATATTTATAGTATGCAAAACTATTATTTTACCAGTTAAATTAAAATCCCTTATTATTTAATTCGGATACTGAGAGATTCGAACTCTCGATATAAATATTATATATGATAGCTCAAATATCATGCTTTCAACCGCTCAGCCAAATATCCTTAATATTTAATTATAAACCTTGTAGGAGTCGAACCTGACGTATCATAATTATCAATTATGTATTTTACCGTTAAATTAAAGGTCTTTTATTAATCTATATCTTTATCTAAACCTAATAAATTAATTTAAACGACTAGTTATATTTTAATAAAAAAAGGATTAAAATTAAAAAAATAAGAAGGTGAATTATTAATTATTATCTCCACTCTCGAGAGTATTAAGTTATTAGTTTGGTTTATAATTTAAACTTAAAATTTAAGTTTCTAATAATATATATAATATATTATTATATATATCTATAAGTATCTAATATTTCCAAATTTCCGGAGGGGGTATTGGATGGATACAATTCTCATTGGTACTACTATAGAATCTATTCTAAATATACCCTTTTTATTCTTTATTAGGGGTCCAATAGGAATCGAACCTATATTTATTGATTAAAAGACAAAAGTTTTTCCATTAAACTATAAACCCTCAGCCCCCTGAGGACAGATAAACTTATAATAAAAACAAATAAATATAAATTTTGTAAAGTTCTCAGCCCTTACCTGTGAAGTAGACAAATATGAATTGGAAAGATTCGAACTTTCATAGTCTTAACTCAAATTTAAGTGATTTGCCAATTAATCTACAACTCAGTGGCAGCCCTTCATATATATGAAGGGTTGCATTACTTATATATAAAACTGCCCACCTTATAGGTGGGTTGCATAATTTTTATGTTAATTATGCTGGCTAAATTAAAACATATATTTTAATTTATATTTATACCAGGTTAATTATTTATATAAGATTATATTGTATCTATATTTATTTTTATATTTATTAAAATATACTGCTCACTTAATATAAATTTTTCCCTTAAGGGAAAAAATGTATTTAGAACCGATAAATATATTTTAGTATTTTAGTGTATATATCAAAAATAGGACTCGAACCGTCTCTTAGAGATGGTTAGAGTCTAATTTTAACTTTTATTATATATAATATATATATAATATATAATTTATATGTATATCAAAAATAGGACTCGAACCTATATGCAAAAAAGCAATCCAACTTAAGCGGATCATGTCTACCAATTCCATCATTTTGACTTTATAAACTATTATATACATAGAACCAGATTGACTCGAACAATCATTGAACCGTTATGAGCGGTTAGTTTTAACCTTTAAACTATAGTTCCAAACTTTATGTTTTGAATTATGTTTTTAATTCTAAGATATAATATATATATCTGTACCTACTCTCAACCTATAATACAAATTAATTTGAATTAAAATTATAATGAAGAATTAAGATGGGAGGGATTAATAATTAAAGACTTCGACTAGAAGGTCATTATTATTAAGTTTCTATATATTTTACAGCCTGCGAGCAGGCAGACATAGCAACAACTGGATTCGAACCAAATATTATCAGATTATGAGCCTGATGTGATACCATTACACTATGTTACTTACCACTAAATTTGAATAAAAAGATACCATATGTTTTATAATATGTATATCAAAAGGTTATTTTGATATATTTTAACCTTAATGGGACTTGAACCCATATTTTTAGAGTGAAGTTCTAACGTCTTACCTTTGACGATAAGGTCATAAAAATCAAAAAATGAATGTTAAATTTTGGATTTGAACCAAAAGCTACTGATTACAAAACAATTGTTTTACCCTTAAACTAATTTAACATGTTCTTTAGAGAACTGAAAGATATGTATTAATTAAGGTGTATATTAAATCAGACTATATTCTAGTCGATTGTATATATTATTTGAATATATACGATATTGTAATCTACAATATATATTATATGCCTAACTAATTATACTTCAAATTTTATATTCTTTCAATTTTTATTATTTAATTATGTAGCTTAATCACGTTATATTTATATATTTATAAATATACTTAATGATTAACCAGTGATAATTGTTTACCAATCCTGTCGTACTAAGTAAACCAATTAAATAGAAACATTTACCATGTAAAAGATAGAAACCGTGCTATCTCACAATGCACTGAACCCAGCTCATGTACGTTTTTAATATACGAACAGTTTAACCTTTAGAAGCTGCTTCACTTCTAGGATAACGTAAGCCGACATCGAGGTGTTAAGCTTGGATTACGATTAGAACTATTATCCAAATTAACCAGTTATCTAAGGCGTAACTTTTATCCTTTAATCGAACACTCTATAAATTCAATATAATGTTCTGTTCACTATACCAGATTTTCATCCTTTAAATTTTTGTTGAAACTTAAATCATATATGATTATCCTATTATTGATTCTATTCATCTTTATTTAATGAATTTAGTTTTCTTTACTAACTTGATCATATATTAATTATAACTAATTTTAATTAAAATTATTATCATTATGGAATTTTCAGATAGTTTTTATGAAAATACCGCCCCAGTAAAACTAACCACATATCACGTTCTTCTACCCAATTTAATCTTTAAATTATTGGTAAAATAAGTCTTTATTTATAATTAAAGTAATTCTTCCAAATTTTAATTATATACATAATTTAATTACTTGCTATTTATAATTATAAATATAATAATGAGTTTATACACTACCCGCCCAACCCTTAATAAGGGTTGGACGGATTGAGATAAATATTATAATTTACTAACCTTGAAAGGTGAGCAAATACATTATTAATATATAAATATTTAAATATTTATATATTAATAATACCATATGTTAAACATATGATCTTCTATTTCCCGAATATGTATAATAATCTTTTAAAGATCCCATTATTAACAATAATATGTTATAGTAAAGCTGCCTAAGTCTTTTCGTCTAATTACATGTTTCATGTCGAATATTCACGACATATTTAATTTCACCGAGTTGAATATCGAGACAGTTGTTGTATCATTACGTCATTCATGCAGGACTACAATTATTAGCCTAGGAATTTCGCTACCTTAGAACCCTCACGTTAAGGCTGCTATTTGCAAAGTATTGAAAATCGATCACAAAATTAATCAATTCATTTATTTCTAAGCATTGAGCAGAGTTCACACATTATACTAATAATTTAATATCTGCAATGTGCTGTGTTTTAGTTAAACAGTTGTACAACTTCGTTTTTATATGAATTATTTATCATTTTTTTTGCCGAGTTCCTTAATATTCATTACACTCGTTCATCTTAATATTCTCTATATAAGCACCTGTGTCGGTATAATTACGGTTATTATAAATTATATTTCTTGAGTATAATATAATATATAAAATATATTACTTTAACTGTACAATTTATTTTTTCATCGCCTAATTTTTGTCAAAATTATTTGCTTAGAATCCGTATTTTCTATTAAAACCTCGCTTTTAAGATGAATTGGTTTTTATCATTTAACTCCGACCCGCAAGCGGGTAGTAAGAGTTAGACATTACCAATTTACGTTACTCATGTTAGCAGTTTTAACATAATTCAATAATCTATAGACTTTAATATTATATTTCTATAGATTTTTCTCTCATTATGTAGTCGACTATCTTATCCAGTAATTAATATTATTAATTCTAGATATTAAATGAATCAGTATAATATTTATAGCACTAATAATTTATCACAAACTGTATTTATTATTTAATTCGTTGTTACACGTTAATTAAAACATAGTTACTATCAAACCCAGTAATTAAAACGTATTAATACAAATTTATGTTGATAACACTTAATATTATTTTGGTACTTTATCATTTATTCGGGTTATTGCCCTATTGACTAATTACCTTAAAGTAAATAGTCCGAATCCATTTATGTATTACATATCATATTTCGAGGTTATTTATTGTTGATAAATCGTTTAGGATCCCCAATATTATTATCATTAAAATTTAATGATTATGTCAATAAAAATTGCTGTAATATTATAGTAATATTAAATGGTCTATACTAATATATATTTCGTCGACAACCAGCTATATCTAAATCAGATTTGTCTTTCACTTCCCTTTCTCAACTCATCGGAATTTATTGCTACAAATTACCGTTCAGTCAATTCAAATTAATGAATTACTTGGTCAAGAAAAAATCATCTAGTTTCGGGTATATTAAATATAACTTCTTACTTTTTTAGTTATATATATCTTCTTATCTTAATTTCTTAAGTTATTTTTGATTTGCTATATCTAATAACTAACCAACCCATTATGCAATAGGTACATAATATTCATATTAGAATATTATTAGCTATATTGATCCACTATCCATATTTCCTTCACAGTACTTATGTTATTTACATTAAGTTTTTAGTCTTAACTGTTTATGCAGTTATATTCATACACTTTCTATGTATTACTCATAGAACTCTTTATATTTCGTTCACCACTACTTTATAAATCATTGTTATTTTCTTTTTATAGCTACTAAGATGTTTCAATTCACTATTTTTCTTATTATAGGTTTCCCTTTAGGTTTTAATACTATCTCCAATGTCCTCTAGCCTTCTCAAAGAGAGGGTTAGGGGGGACATAGTTAGTATAATAATAACCTTCCTTAATGTAATTTGTAGGTCATGAATCAACTCTACCACCTTAATTAATGATTTCATATCATTTAATTATTATTTTTGATTACAATTATATTCTTTTTTTTTGACTCTTTATAAGATTCGAACTTACTATATATTTTTTTATATTTTCCTACCCTTATTTAATTTTCATTTTTTTATTTAGAGTTATAGAGTTTATATATATACTATACTATATTATATTATATTATATTATATTATATTATATATATT